TTCCTAATTTATTCCTATAGAACGTCTAGGAACAAGAAGATTAAATCGGATATATCGACAGATTCCCGCGTAGTCCAAAGAAAAAAAAGATCCAATTTCATCTCTATCGAATTTTAATATCAGAATAGTGGATATAATTATGATGCAATGGGTTAGGTCCACTTACTTTTTATTTTGTTGATTTCTAATCGATTTAATTGGAATAATGGAAAATAGGAAAGGAATAGTAATATTTGAAGATTTAACGAGACGACTTATCCTTACATTCATTATAATATTTAATATAATATTTATAATAATTATAAATTATATTATTTATTTAAATTATAATATTTAAAATAATTATAAATTATATTATTTATTTAATAATTAATAATATTTAATAATTAATAATATATTATTTAATAATTAATAATATATTTTAATAATATATTTTTTATTTAATAATTATATTATTTATTTAATAATTAATAATATATTTTTTAATAATTAATAATATATTTTTTATTTAATAAATAATTTTTTTATTTAATAAAATTTAATAAATAATATATTTTTTATTTAATATTTTTTATTTAATATTTAATAATATTTAATAATATATTTAATTTATTAAAATAGCAAATTTATAACCATACTATAATTAATTATAATGTTATAATTTTGATTATATATTAAAATATTAAATTATACGGTTTGTTACTTTTTTTTTTATTACTTTATTACAAAGATCAACAATATCTTTATTCGCACTTCAAATATGAATACTACTGCCGGAGTTTTATGATTTATGAAAAAATCAAAGCCCCTTATCGGATTTGAACCGATGACTTACGCCTTACCATGGCGTTACTCTACCACTGAGTTAAAAGGGCTTGTTTGATCCAATTCCTGAATAAAGACACTATGAGTTTAGTATATATACTTATTATAATAGATGTATATAGATATATCTTATAATAAGTATAAGGGTTCATTCAGGAATGAAAAATTTTCTTTATCCAGTAAAAGTAAATTAAATAATTTAATATAATTTAATATAGAGTATATAATATAGGTAAAATAAAACGGTTTATTGATATTGGATTTGATAAATATCAATACAATGAATTGTTTCAAGACTATCCTAATTGACATCCAAGACTATCCTAATTGACATCATAACTAAATTCATTTGAGTGATACATGTATCCACTAATTTAACATAGATCCAAGATATTTCATTGAATCATTGATAAAGAGATTCGGATAAAGAGATTCGGCGTGGCCTTTGAACCAAACTTTTATCGAAAAAAATTGTATAGAAAGAATCGTGAAAGACGGAAAGATCCTTCGTATCGAGTCATACCATTCTATTATATTGACAATTTTAAAAAACTATTCATACTATGAACATAGTATGATGGCGGTCGTGCAAGTCTGCCCCCATCGTCTAGCGGTTCAGGACATCTCTCTTTCAAGGAGGCAGCGGGGATTCGACTTCCCCTGGGGGTAGGGTACTACGAAAGGAAGTTGATCGTGGATTATCAATAAGCCTGGAATTGATTCTTCCTGGGTCGATGCCCGAGCGGTTAATGGGGACGGACTGTAAATTCGTTGGCAATATGTCTACGCTGGTTCAAATCCAGCTCGGCCCAATAATTTGCCGATCCGCCATGAAATGATATAATATAACCCATTTGTTGCTCTCCAGAAATGCCCGATCCCCCAATCCCAATACGGAAGAAATCCATTTTATGATATATCTATACCACTATTTATTTACTCTCTTTTTACAAGAAATTCTGATCTTGCTAATGATCTAGATTCATATCAGGATCCGTAACTATAAAGTAAAGTTTAAGGAAAAGAGTAAATAAAAAAAAACTTTTTTGATTGAACGAGTGATTATCCAATTGATTTGGCAATAACGAAAGGATTACTAGTAATACCGGCTGCTCTCACTAAAGTACATATACATATACATATGGGTATCGATATATCACACTCGCAGCTCTGTTACAACACGCCAATTCTAATCGAAATTGAAAGGGTTAGAATGAAATCATAAAAATATGTATACTTTATTTTATTATGGTATTTACTTGGGATTGTAGTTCAATTGGTCAGAGCACCGCCCTGTCAAGGCGGAAGCTGCGGGTTCGAGCCCCGTCAGTCCCGACGAATCCAAATCCAATAAAAAACTATATCAATTCATCTCTCTATTTTTTGTGAAAAGAAGTCCAAATAACATAATTTCATTCCCAACAGTGATCCCTCTTCTTTTTTTCTTTTTCGTTTCACATTTATCATCAACCAAATGGGGGAATTTCCATTTCTTCGACTAGTACCGATTCGATTGATGGGAGAGAGGCATATGTGGATTAGTACAATTATTATATTATTAGCATCAGATTCAGGATTCCACGGGATACCGTACCGTACTGTACTGGGTCTGGCTTTTTCAATTACTCCCGATCTGTGAAATATGAAATAGAGTAGAGTATTGTATGTTTTCCGGGAGTACATACATAAATGGAATTTGTACAATATAAAAAAAATTGAACATAGTTACTGTGTATAGAATAGTATAGAATACTTTTTTTTTAAGATTAAAATAAAAGTATATCCTTTTCGGGCCCTATTTTGTGTAACCTCAATTTCAAATTTTACTAATTTGAAATAATCTATCTCATTCAAATTTCGCATTGAGCTTTTGATATATGCGTCCCATTACTAATCCAATGAAAGAGGATATTCAAAAAATAAAGATCAAACAAGGATCACTTTTTTATTAGCGAGGTAATGAATTTTTTTTTTTATAAGGGTTTTTCCTTGAAAGAACAAACTTTTTAAATTTATATATAAATATATAAAAAAATAGTTAATTTGATGGAATATTCGATTTTTTTATACCGGAATTTGTACTCGTCTTTATCATACTTCTTTTGTTTTCCAAGAAGATTGGATCATTAAAAAAAGGAGTTTATAACTTAGCTCCTTCCTTTTTTTTCATTGAGCTTCTATTGTTTGTTGGGGTTTGTTTAGAACCAATGGTAAGTGGAAAGGCGGTTAGATGATACTTCATCAGATGATTGTACAAAGAGGGCGGTAGGTTATAGAAAAGAAAGAATGGAAAAGAATGATAAATAAATAAAGGAATTATTGATTGTATCGGGAATCAAATTTTGAGTTCAGTATGGATAAAAGATCGTCCTATGTTATACTATTCAATTCTTGACGATGAATCGATTTGATAGCTCCGATATTGTTATTCATGATATTGATCCGATTCGATATCATCGAGATGTAATGCATCCCATTGAATTTACAGGCGAAAGATTTATTATCTCTATGGGATTAACTCCCGAGTTATTGCGAATTAAAGAAAAATTAAACAATGAGATTATGGAAGTAAATATTCTCGCATTTATTGCTACTGCACTGTTTATTCTAGTTCCTACTGCTTTTTTACTTATAATATACGTAAAAACAGTCAGCCAAGGTGATTAATTTGAATTAAACTTGATTTTTTATTTCTTATCCATAATTGCAGAGAAGAAAAGGATAAAAATTTCGCGTCTTAAATGAAATGGGCAGACTAGAATCAGTCGTATTCTATGAGATACAATAGTATGGTAGAAAGATTCAGATATTTCTTTCTACCATACTATCTAGTATTGGTATTGTAGTGTATAAAGTTGTATTGTAATGCGGGTTAATTTAATATAGATTAATATAGATCAATCTACAATAGTATCATCATATTCCTTTTCTATATATATAGAAATCTATTTAATTACGTATATATAATATATATAGTGATAATGTATATTATTATAGTATCCCAATTCTATTTCTTTGCTTTATCTATTTGTATTTAATTTGTGTTGATTTCAATATTTAATTTGTGTTGATTTCAATTAAATTAATTTGAAATAATCGAAAGCTACTTTTACGATTAGAATTCCTAGATTTCTGATTATTTTCAATATGAATCCCGATCGAAAGAATCAATGACTTCTTCGATGGGTATAATAAAATAATCTTTTAGTTAGCATTCCCGACGAAGAAGTCATTGATTGAGGAGTTGACAAATGATCCATGGGAACTTCTTCGGATTTCGAAAAGGATTAGTAAAACCCGTCGACTTTTAACGTTTGAACCATGATATGAAATGGGTTCAATAAAACAAGCAAAACATAAATAAAATTTCTAAAATAGTAAAACTAAAACAAGCGGCGCAATATGTGACTCGCCCAAGACAATATTTTAGGATGTGCAGTATCTCGTTGGACAACTACTATGTTGTTTCCCAATGTGTATCCACGTAATGGAATAACCGAATTTTTTTCTCTTTGATCTTTGAACAGTAAAGAGGTAAACAAAATAAAAAAAAAAGTTCCGTTCTTCCTCATGGTCCATATCTAACTTTGGTAAGAGTCAGTTCATCGAAATAGAAAATTTATGAAGAATTCAGTTGGAATAAATTTCCTACCATTTGTATTCCTTTTACTTTTTTTACTTTCAAAATACGAACACGGAAATAATTGAAATATTTCTTTGATTGAAAGAGTATTCTTCATATATATTTATTATTCATAGAATACATTACTCAACTAAAATCCAAGAGAATTTCGAAATGAAGATATTTTTCATTTCTATTTCAATTTAAAAATAAAATTTTAAATTGAAATAGTGAAATTTTAAATAAAAAAAAAACTTTGCCGAACGATCTATAAAAAAAAGTGATACTGTTTAGTTCCTAAACTCAATTAGTAGTACTTCTAGAGTCCACTCCTTCCCCATACTACTAGTGAAAGGGAAAACGTAAAGACTACCATTAAAGCAGCCCAAGCGAGATTTACTATATCCATGTGAATTATGTCCTCTATCTCTATGAAGGAATTATTCAATTATTGTTCACTAATAAATAATAGGGGAATCACTGGCGCAGAGTCAAAAAGTTATTCTGACCCAACACCGTTGATGAAACAATCCAATAAATCCAATTATAACAA